ACATTTCGAAATCGAGAGATGTCTACCGGGGGAGGTTCTATCAGACAACAATTAGCCAATCTAGATTTACGAATTATTATAGACTATTCATTGGTAGAATGGAAAGAATTGGAGGAAGAGGAACCCACAGGGAATGAATGGGAAGACCGAAAAGTTGGAAGAAGAAAAGATTTTTTGCTTAGACGCATGGAATTGGCTAAGCATTTTATTCGAACAAATATAGAACCAAAATGGATGGTTTTGTGTCTATTACCAGTTCTTCCTCCTGAGTTGAGACCAATCTATCATATAGATGAGGATAAACTAGTGACCTCGGATATTAATGAAATCTATAGAAGAATTATCTATCGGAATAATACTCTTACAGATCTATTAACAACAAGTATAGCTACGCCAGAAGAATTAATAATATCTCAGGAAAAATTGCTACAAGAAGCCGTGGATGCACTTCTTGATAATGGAATCTGCGGACAACCAATGAGGGATGATCATAATAGAGTTTACAAGTCGCTTTCAGATGTAATTGAAGGCAAAGAAGGAAGAGTTCGCGAGACTCTGCTTGGTAAACGGGTCGATTATTCAGGGCGGTCCGTGATTGTCGTGGGCCCTTCACTTTCATTACATCGATGTGGATTGCCTCGCGAAATAGCAATAGAACTTTTCCAGGCATTTGTAATTCGTGACCTAATTAGAAAACATCTTGCTTCGAACATAGGAGTTGCTAAGAGTCAAATTCGGAAAAAAAAACCGATTGTATGGGAAATACTTCAGGAAATTCTGGATGACCATCCTGTATTGCTGAATAGAGCGCCTACTCTGCATAGATTAGGCATACAGGCATTCCTCCCCGTTTTAGTGGAAGGGCGCGCTATTTGTTTACATCCATTAGTTTGTAAGGGCTTCAATGCAGACTTTGACGGGGATCAAATGGCTGTTCATGTGCCTTTATCTTTGGAGGCTCAAGCAGAGGCGCGTTTACTTATGTTTTCTCATATGAATCTTTTGTCTCCAACTATTGGGGATCCGATTTCGGCACCAACTCAAGATATGCTTAGTGGACTCTATGTCTTAACGAGTGGAAATCGTCGGGGTATTTGTGTAAATAGGTATAATCCATGTAATCGTAGAAACTATCAAAATGAAGATAATAACTATAAGTATACAAAAAAAAAAGAACCCTTTTTTTGTAATCCCTATGATGCAATTGGAGCTTATCGGCAAAAACGAATCAATTTAGGTAGTCCTTTGTGGCTGCGGTGGCGACTAGATCAACGCGTTATTGCTGCAAGAGAAGCTCCCATCGAAATTCACTATGAATCTGTGGGGACCTATTATGAGATTTATGGACACTATCTAATAGTACGAAGTATAAAAAAAGAAATTCTTTATATATATATTCGAACCACTCTTGGTCATATTTCCCTTTATCGAGAAATAGAAGAAGCCATACAGGGATTTTGGCAGGGCTGTTGTAATTCTATGCTACCAACGGGAATTCGAGTCTCTCCGGGTTAACTAGGACCATAATTGCAGAATTTCTACGTGAATCAAGATCTAGAAAAGGAAGTTTTCCAATCACTGACTCAAGCCCATTGTCAAATTCTACTCAGCGCAATATGGAGGTACTGATGGCAGAACGGCCCACTCAGGTCTTTCACAATAAAGTGATAGACGGAACTGCCATGAAACGACTTATTAGTCGATTTATTGATCACTATGGAATAGGATATACATCACATATCCTGGATCAAGTAAAGACTCTGGGTTTCCGACAAGCTACCGCCGCATCCATTTCATTAGGAATTGATGATCTTTTAACAATACCTTCTAAAAGATGGCTAGTTCAAGACGCTGAACAACAAAGTTTTATTTTGGAAAAACACCATCATTATGGGAATGTACACGCGGTAGAAAAATTACGTCAATCGATCGAAATATGGTATGCCACAAGTGAATATTTGCGACAAGAAATGAATCCTAATTTTCGGATGACCGATCCTTTTAATCCAGTCCATATAATGTCTTTTTCGGGAGCCAGAGGAAATGCATCTCAGGTACATCAATTAGTAGGTATGAGAGGATTAATGTCGGATCCCCAAGGGCAAATGATTGATTTACCCATTCAAAGCAATTTACGGGAAGGACTGTCTTTAACAGAATACATTATTTCTTGCTACGGAGCCCGTAAAGGGGTTGTGGATACCGCTATCCGAACATCAGATGCAGGATATCTCACGCGCAGACTTGTTGAAGTAGTTCAACACATTGTTGTACGTCGAACAGATTGTGGCACCGTTCGAGGTATTTCTGTAAGTCCTCGAAATGGAATGATGGCGGACAGGATTTTTATCCAAACATTAATTGGCCGTGTATTAGCAGATGATATATATATAGGTTCGCGATGTATTGCTACTAGAAATCAAGATATTGGGGTTGGACTTGTCAGTAGATTCATAACTTTTAGAGCACAACCCATCTCTATTCGAACCCCCTTTACTTGTAGGAGTACATCTTGGATTTGTCAATTATGTTATGGCCGGAGTCCAGCTCATGACGACCTGGTCGAATTGGGAGAAGCCGTAGGTATTATTGCAGGTCAATCTATTGGAGAACCGGGCACTCAATTAACATTAAGAACTTTTCATACCGGCGGAGTATTTACAGGGGGTACTGCAGAACATGTGCGAGCCCCTTCTAATGGAAAAATAAAATTCAACGAGGATTTGGTTCATCCGACACGTACACGTCATGGACATCCTGCTTTTCTATGTTCTAGAGACTTGTATGTAACTATTGAGAGTGAAGATATTATACACAATGTGTGTATTCCGCCCAAAAGTTTTCTTTTAGTTCAAAACGATCAATATGTAGAATCAGAACAAGTGATTGCTGAGATTCGCGCGAGAACATCCACTTTGAATTTGAAAGAGAAGGTTCGAAAACATATTTATTCTGACTCAGAAGGCGAAATGCACTGGAATACTGATGTGTACCATGCACCTGAATTTACATATGGTAATATTCATCTCTTACCAAAAACAACTCATTTATGGATATTATTAGGGGAGCCCTGGAGATACAGTCTAGGCCCCTGTTCGATCCACAAGGATCAAGATCAAATGAACGCTTATTCTCTTTCTGTCAAGCCAAGATATATTGCTAACCCCTCAGTAACTAATAATCAAGTGAGACACAAATTTTTTAGTTCGTATTTTTCTGGTAAAAATCAAAAAGGAGATAGGATTCCTGATTATTCAGAACTGAATCGAATGACATGTACGGGTCGTTGTAATCTCAGATATCCGGCCATTCTCGACGGTAATTCTGATTTATTGGCAAAGAGGCGAAGAAATAGATTCATCATCCCACTCGAATCGATTCAAGAAGGCGAGAACCAACTAATACCTTCTTCAGGTATCTCAATGGAAATCCCGAGAAATGGTATTCTCCGTAGAAATAGTATTCTTGCTTATTTCGACGATCCTCGATATATAAGAAAGAGCTCGGGACTTACTAAATATGAGACTAGAGAACTGAATTCAATCGTCAACGAAGAGGATTTGATTGAGTATCGAGGAGTCAAGGTATTTTGGCCAAAATACCAAAAGGAAGTAAATCCATTTTTTTTTATTCCCGTGGAAGTCCACATTTTGGCCGAATCTTCTTCCATAATGGTACGGCACAATAGTATTATTGGGGCAGATACACAAATCACTTTAAATAGAAGAAGTCGGGTAGGCGGATTGGTCCGAGTGAAGAAAAAAGCAGAAAAAATGAAACTGATAATCTTTTCTGGAGATATCCATTTTCCTGGAAAGACAAATAAGGCATTCCGATTGATACCACCAGGAGGGGGAAAACCAAATTCCAAAGAATACAAAAAATTGAAAAATTGGCTCTATATCCAACGAATGAAACTTTCCAGGTATGAAAAAAATTATTTTGTTTTGGTTCAACCTGTAGTCCCATATAAAAAAACGGATGGTATAAATTTAGGAAGACTTTTCCCGCCGGATCTCTTGCAGGAAAGTGATAATCTACAACTTCGAGTTGTCAATTATATCCTTTATTACGACCCAATTCTTGAAATTGGGGACACAAGTATTCAATTAGTTCGGACTTCTTTAGTGTTGAATTGGGACCAAGACAAAAAAATCGAAAAGGCCTGTGCTTCCTTTGTTGAAATAAGGACAAATGGTTTGCTTAGATATTTTCTAAGAATCGACTTAGCTAAGTCACCTATTTCTTATACCGGAAAAAGGAACGATCTGTCGGGTTCAGGATTGATCTCTGAGAATGGATCAGATCGCGCTAATGTCAATCCGTTTTCTTCCATTTATTCCTATTCCAAGGCAAGGATTAAAGAATCCCTTAATCCAAATCAAGGAACTATCCATACGTTGTTGAATCGAAATAAGGAATCTCAATCTTTGATAATTTTGTCATCATCCAATTGTTTTCGAATAGGCCCATTCAACGATGTAAAATCTCCCAATGTGATAAAAGAATCAATCAAAAAGAACCCCCTAATTCCAATTAGGAATTCGTTGGGCCCGTTAGGAACAGGCTTTCCAATTTCTAATTTTGATTTATTTTCCCATTTAATAACCCATAATCAGATCTTGGTAACTAACTATTTGCAACTTGACAATTTCAAACAGATTTTTCAAATACTTAAATATTATTTACTGGATGAAAATGGTCAAATTTATAATCCCTATTCATGCAGTAACATCCTTTTGAATCCATTCCATTTGAATTGGTATTTTCTCCATTACAATTATTGTGAAGAGACATCTACAATCGTTAGTCTTGGACAGTTTCTTTGTGAAAATGTATGTATATCCAAAAAAGGACCGCATTTAAAATCGGGTCAAGTTCTAATTGTTCAAGTTGACTCTGTGGTAATACGATCAGCTAAGCCTTATTTGGCTACTCCAGGAGCAACTGTTCATGGACATTATGGGGAAATCCTTTACGAAGGAGATACATTAGTTACA